TTGACAAGCATTTGCCGCAACAGGTCGTGTGAACCAAAACCCTATTAATAGATACGAACATATTCCAACCAATTCCCAAAAAATATAAATTTGTATCAAATTAGAACTAGTAACTAATCCCAACATGGAAGTACTGAAAAAACTCATATAAGCAAAAAATCTTACATATCCTTGATCATGAGACATATAATTATCACTATAAATAAGAACCATAATTCCAACAGTAGTGATTAATATTGACATAATAGAAGTAAGTGGATCAATTAAGTAGCCGAATTCTAAAGAAAAATCATTAGTGATGATCCAAGACCATACATATTGATAGATAGAACTGCTATTTATTTGCTGAATAGACAGATCAATCGAAAAAATCATGACTATACTTAACAATAAAATACTATGAAAGGACCACATACGACGAAGATTTTTTGTTGCCGTGGGAAAAAGAAGAAGTCCCACCCCTATTAACATAGGAACTGGAAGTGGAACGAAGGGTATTATCCACGCATATTGATATGTCTGTTCCATAAAAAATAAAAAGTTTTTTATTCTTAATTAAGTGTTTCCGATTCACCGGATCTTATCTCTTTTGAAAGGAGTCAATAAAAAAATCAAGATATGTACTAACTTAAATAGAATTTTCTAATTTTATATTCTTACTTATTGTTTATTGTGAGTCTTTCTTAAATACTTCAACTATTCAAATCAAGAAGTTACAATTGGTCAAATGATATAACTAAAGTACTCGTAAAACGTGAATACTTAGTTAGTCACTAATATATTTATGAAGATACCGAAAATGAAAAATTCAATGATTATTAAAAAATTTCTAGTCATAGAGCAAGTATAAAGAATTACACTAAAAATCCTAATATGAATCATAGGATTAGATTAACTAAGATCACTAACCTGGCCTAATGAAATAAGAACTCGCTATTTTAGTTAGTTTATTCAAAATCATTAACTAGTTCATTATGGAATTGATTGATTTATTTCCAGTCTAATAAAATCAAAAACATTAAAGATTCAAGTTTTTCAGTAAGCAACAAGGGTGGGGTTCTTAAACCTTTCGATGTATTTTAGTACATGTAAATTAAATGTAGAACGACGAAAATAGGCAGAAATAGAAATATAGGGTCTTTTTGATTCTTTATGTTATAGAGTTCAACCAATTTAATTGCTAGGGCACGGTGTATTCTATAGATTTGAATAAGAAAGAGAAATAAAAGTATCAATATCAATCAATACAAATTTTTTTTTCTTACGAATATTGTATGGACTAGAAAAACCATTTTCTTTTTGAAAAAAAAAAATCATATATCCTCTTCTTCTAGTAATATTTTATGCAATTTTCACATATCTTTCACCTATCTACATTTATATGAAAATAATATTATCTAGAGAATAAAAAGAACAATTCGTTTTGAACAATAGATGTCTTTCACATCCAACTATAATAATGAGTAACCTCTTCATTTTTAAATGGCAGTTCCAAAAAAACGTACTTCTATATCAAAAAAGCGTATTCGTAAAAATATTTGGAAACGGAAGGGATATTGGGCAGCGTTAAAAGCTTTTTCTTTAGGGAAATCTCTTTTGACCGGAAATTCAAAAAGTTTTTTTGTGCGACAAACAAATAAGTAATAAAACGTTGGAATAATCTGAATTGATTTGACTCGAAAAAAAGGTCCATTTCATAATTAAAAATGAACAATTTACATTACCTATTGTTATTATTGTTGGGCTAATCAATATGAAATGGACCTTTCTTTTCTCCTATGATATGTGGAATAAGAATTCTTCTGTTTAATGAATTCTACAACTAATACTTTTTTTGTTTGAAAAAAGACTAAAGACAGGATACAAGGTTTTAACCCTCTTTTAGTATGTTTTTTCATTTCCAAGGTGGGGAGTTTTATTTTCCCCATCGAACTATTTGTTACAATTCCAATAATAAATAAGAAAATTCTTTTTTCTCTCTATATCATATCTATAGAAGAGCAAATAGAAAATCTTTAGCTAAGTTAAAATTAATGAATTGTTGATACTAATTGATTCCATTTTTAAAACTTTTTGTGTAACTTTCGGACTTCTTAATTTCCTTTCTCTAAATTATTATATAGATCTCCCATATATCTTTCGCTTTCAACCCAATCAAAAAAGCCGTTAGCTTAGTTAGGATATTGTGTACGAAAAATGTGTCATTTTAAAATAATTCAAAAAAATGGGGTCTATTTTGTAAAAATGCATTTTTTTTGAGTTCGATCGCGGTAGAACTATCTAGTTACAAGAGTTCAATCTCAGGAAAGCATAACCTACACGAAAGTCTTAAATTCATTTAATAAACTGACACCCTAAATGAAAATAATGAACTTTCAAATCCCTATTTGAATGAATTTGGATTTATCAGTTTCAATCTTTCCTAAAAAACATTGCATTGAATTTACTCCTCCAATCTCGACGATTGAATATGAATAGGCTATTATGAGTTCGAGCAAGC